TACCTGATATTGTAATCATCATCGATCAGCAAGAAGAATATACGGCTCTTAGAGAATGTATAACTTTGGGAATTCCAACCATTTCGTTAATCGATACAAATTGTAATCCTGATCTCGCGGATATTTTTATTCCAGCAAATGATGACGCTATAGCTTCTATTCGATTCATTCTTAACAAATTAGTATTCGCAATTTGTGAGGGTCGTTCTAGCTATATACAAAATTCTTGATTAATAATAAGATAAATAAATCAATTTTTTTTTGAGGGCGGGGCTCCCTGTATTTCGATTTATAAAATCGGTTACTATTCCTGAATCGTACAAAAGAAAAAGAGATAAAAAAACTGGGGATATTCTGTGATTAGTTTAGTTGGTATCCAAAACGAAAATAGAAAATTCAAGTAAAGTTAAGTAAAAAAAGGGGGGGTCTTGAATCAAAATAATTTAAAGTTCTTATTTCTGTCAGAGGGCAATATGAATGTTTTATCATGTTCCATCAACACACTAATAAAAGAAGGGTTATATGAGATATCTGGTGTAGAAGTAGGCCAACATTTCTATTGGCAAATAGGGGGGTTCCAAGTCCATGCGCAAGTCCTTATTACTTCTTGGGTTGTAATTGCTATCTTATTAGGTTCCGCAGTTCTAGCGGTTCGCAACCCACAAACCATTCCAACTAACGGCCAAAATTTCTTTGAATTTGTCCTTGAATTCATTCGAGACGTGAGTCAAACCCAGATTGGAGAAGAATACGGTCCATGGGTTCCCTTTATTGGAACCCTGTTTTTATTTATTTTTGTTTCTAACTGGTCAGGAGCCCTTTTACCGTGGAAAATTATCCAGTTACCTCAAGGGGAGTTAGCAGCACCAACGAATGATATAAATACGACAGTTGCTTTAGCTTTACTCACATCAGTAGCATATTTTTATGCGGGTCTTAGCAAAAAAGGATTGGGGTATTTCAGTAAATACATTCAACCAACTCCAATTCTTTTACCCATTAACATCTTAGAAGATTTTACAAAACCCCTATCGCTTAGTTTTCGACTTTTCGGAAATATATTAGCTGATGAATTAGTAGTTGTTGTTCTTGTTTCTTTAGTACCTTTAGTGGTTCCTATACCTGTCATGTTCCTTGGATTATTTACAAGTGGGATTCAAGCTCTCATTTTTGCCACTTTAGCTGCGGCGTATATAGGTGAATCTATGGAGGGTCATCATTAACTATTTTTTTTTCTTCGTTTTTAGGTTAGCCCAATTCCAATTATCGAATAGTTGGTTTACGTTATGTAAGAAACACTTGTATATGTGATATTTGATATTGACTAGGTATATATGAGTTAAAAATCTATATAATCTGCCCCACTACTTTTGTTAATTTCGATTTAGATAAGGATTCGATTAGAAGTTCTTTCTTTTTATCGGCGAATTGGCTGAAAAAAACGAGAAAAAAAGAACGAAGAATTCAAAGAATCGTTCACAAAAAAGAAATGGCAGAAAAAAGTCGTATATATATATATTAGGAATTTTTCAAAATCCCGTGGATAGGAACGAATATCAAAGTAATTCTTATGATTCAATCATATAATTATATTCTATTCTTTCAATTAAAGTTTTTGGTTATTTTAGCTGGATGAATCTTAGCGATGGCTTAATTATAATTAAGTCCTAAGTCATTGGATGATTGTATCATTAACTATTTCTTTATTTTGGTGTGAGGAACTTATCATGAATCCACTGATTTCTGCTGCTTCGGTTATTGCTGCTGGGTTGGCTGTTGGGCTTGCTTCTATTGGACCTGGAGTTGGTCAAGGTACAGCTGCAGGTCAAGCTGTCGAAGGTATCGCGAGACAACCTGAGGCAGAAGGAAAAATACGAGGTACTTTATTGCTTAGTTTGGCCTTTATGGAAGCTTTAACAATTTATGGCCTGGTTGTAGCATTAGCGCTTTTATTTGCGAATCCTTTTGTTTAATCCTAGAAATCAGAAAATTCTCAATCTTTTTCGTAGTTTTTTGAATTCTATCAAGATTTAACTCCTACAATTATTCATTGAGACAACGGAAGGACTCATTTGAGGATGGGGAATTAGCACACCGACTCGCTCTCTTCCCTCCCTTTATTCTTTTAGTTTCATGGAAACTTTTTTTTTTAAGGAGTGTTGCGAAAAACGGAGGTTTAGGTTTTTAAAAATTGACATAAAACTTGGTCTCAAATTCTAGCTTAATTCTAATAAGTCTCATTATTATTATTGAAAATGAAAAATTTTGGAAAATACATTTGTAAATATCATAGGTTTTTGATTCTGTTTACAAATATCCAAATAGGTAAATGAAATTATAAAGTATTAAATGAAATTTTATTTTTATTGAAAATAAAAAGAATAAAAAAAGGACAGAGTTCTTTTTTTATAGTTTAGCTCGAAGAGGAGATTATATGAAAAATTTAACCGATTCTTTCGTTTACTTGGGTCACTGGCCATCCGCCGGGAGTTTCGGGTTT